CATTGGTATCGAAAATTTATACAATAAAATTAGGCAGGTCCCTAGTCTGGTATAGTTCCCTATCTATGATTCTGCTATTTACTAAAATCATTTTAATGGAATATTGGAGGAATCGAATCCCTTGTATGAGTAGAAAGAATAAGTACAATTTTGAATTGAATGTTTTTCTTATGTACAAAGTAACACCCAACCATTAGAATTGGATCAGTGAAGCATTTTTCAGTCATTCATTGAATGATAAATCACTACAAGTGAGGGAGATACACGATTTAAATAACGGAAGATCCAATATTTTAAAATTGTATCTAGAATGACCGGAAAGGTAGAAACGAGACCAGATATAATTTGCTCATAATGAGCAAATCCAAAATCTTTGTAGACAGAGCCAATCATTAGTTCCCAACCGTGGGGCGAATGGAATCCTATACATAAATCGGTTAATAAAAGAATGGAAAAAGCTTTTATTGTGTCGCTTAAGTTATATAGAAATTCTTGAACCCAAGAGTTAAGAATAACAAGTTCTTCATTACCTAGAATAGAATAACTGCTTAGAATAACGAAACAGATTATATTTGTCGAGAAGTGCAAAATCGTATAGATACAATCTTCATTGTGCATCTTGATCAATTGGATCGTTTCGTTGTAGATTCCGATACGAAGCTTTTCTAGATGTGTTTCCGGGTATTCCTTTATCATTTCGTCCAAGAGGAAGAGTTCCTCTAATTCTATGAATTTTTTTAGAATACTCTTTTCTTGAATAGCATTCAAAAGAATTTCGGATTGCCCAGTATCCCACCAATCAGTAACCCAAGATTCCAGACTTTTAGTAAATGAGAGAGAGATCCACCAGGGCAAAAATACTATAGATGCAAGATATAGAAGGGGAATTAATGCTTTCTTTTTTGCCATTTTTTCGTCTTTGAATTTTTAATGAACTCACCCCATTCGTCGACGCCATATGATACTAACGAATATTCATATCAAGGATAAGTTCTATTACAAGTTATCGAGCCCGCGAATTTATTCCCTGTTTTTTTGTGTATGATTCAGTAGTTAATACTTGACTTTAGAAATAATACAGAAATGGAAGAAAAAGGAATCCACTTCGAATTCGCACTTCAAATTCGAATAAAGATATTGTTTCCAAATATATCAGTTGCTAAAATTCGAAGAAAGTGACTCCTTTCAATAAAGAAATGCACTAAAGAGCCCCTTCAAGTAATGAATATTTCGGATTTTGAAACGAAAGAACCCTCTTTCTATCAAAATATCCAATTTTTTGAAAAAAAAAAACTATCCATACCATAGCATAGTCCGGGAATAATTGAGATAAATTTCTGAAGAATATTGTGATTATGATCAAAAAAAATGACTACCAAAACAAGACAAAAAGGTTATCGTGATAAGCGTCCCAATCGTTTGGTAATTAAGAAGTACAAAAAGGGATAAAAAGAACCATCGATTGACAAAACAAAAAAAAAAGATAATCTAGAACATATAATCTATCTATATCTAATATATTAATTCCAAATATTGAAAAAAAGCATTCAATCTTTTCAGTTTCAGTTCATTTTTCAAAATACTTCAATTGGTACACGCAAGAAATAAGCCAATTCAGCAGCTTTTTGCTCAATTTCTCGCGGAGTCAAATTCTCATCAGTACGAGTCAAAGGAATAGCCCCGTGGCCTCTGATTTCCATATAAAGGACACGACGAGCATAAATACCCTCTTTAACTTCTATTCGGATGGACTGGATGTCTTTCATAAGGAATTGGAGGAAGATACGACGATTTTTTCCAGGAAATCCCCAACGAAAAATACACACTATTCCTTCTTTTCTATCGAATCGATCATAACCACTACCTACATTCCACGAAATTGTGCACCACAAATAAGAGCTAATAAAGAGACCCGCAATCCCGTAGAAAGACATCACGATCCCCTGCGGAAAAAAAATGATTTGGGGAGACGGAAATAAAGATATCAAATTCCTACCAAGATAACTGGAAGTTCCAACTAATAAAAACCCTAATGAACCTAAAAAAAGGATAAAGGCCCAGCAGAAATTACTTGTTTTTCGAGACCCTGCTATAAGTTCTATCCATATATGTTCTGATCGCCAATTCATACTAGATCTAGTTACATTTTATTGAAATTGAGAGAATAACCCCAATGAATTTGACTTTTTTGTGTGTTTCCGAAGTAACTCTCATCAACTAGCACTATTCTGATGTGAACTTTTATTTTAGGAGTAATTCATCGAATTGGTTAGATATAAAATAAGAATATCCACTTCCTATGATTTCCTATAGATATCTCCATCCATATAGATACATTAACTTTCCATTTCAGACATTCGCCCCGATCCCGATTTTATTTCTTTGCAAATAGCTAGAATTTATTTACTCATATATCATGTTTACGCATGCATAAGAGTTTCTTTATGGTCGGGGGAAACCCCATCACATATTTGATTCTAATAAATGGATATCTGTGTTATGGTCTAAGTCTTGAAAAAAAAATCGATTAGATTTAGCCCCATCATATCGATATCTAAAAAATCTTGTTTTTTTGAATATGAAGAGATAAAGAAGCCATCGCAATTGCCGGCAATATTAGGCCCACGAAAGGCACAAAAAAGGAGGGTAAGTTTGTCATAAAATGGATACCTGGATTTAATATTTTTACCTGTTATTGTTATATTGTTATTTATATTGTTATAAAGGTATCTTATAATAATTATAATTCATATATAATTATACTAAGCATATCTAAGTGAGTATGTGAGTACATAATATTAATATATAATAAAAAATATATAAATAGAATAAAATAAGTACAAGGAATGTAGAACTAAATAAATAGAATTTTTCATCTTTCTACATGAAATATATATAGTAGAATCCCTTTTTTATTATTTTTTATTATCCTGTTTTTGTCTTATAATTTGAATTTAATAAAATTGAATAAAATAAAGAAAGAGTGTCTTACAAATTCCTGAAAAATTTGTTATAATCCGATCCGGGAATAGGGATTTTTAGTAAAACTGGGGATTATCAAAAAATATCGAAAGATGCAAGATTCTATACTTTTCTATTTTCGATATGTGAATTCTATACACATAAGAAGGGAACCTTAAATTCGTTTTATTCTCCTTGCCGAATTTTTATTTCGCGGAATAAGGAATTCGCTCTTTTTTTTTTTAGAGGTTTACTGATTATTAATCGGTAATATCGGTAAAAAGTGTAAAAAAAATTATCCGCACAATTCTTTTTACACTTAAATCTTATGGTCTCAAATGTTACCAAAGTAAAAATCCGTAGAATGGATTTTTACTTTGGTTTCTATAAACTAAATAACTACTCGTTTTACAAAAAAAATAATGATTTCTATTTTTATTAATTTTTTTGTATTAAGGATCTACTTGATTGAATTTTGATTCCGAGGAAAGAAAGCATGGAGCTGAAATAACTCACTCAGAACGTCTTTTAAAAGATTACGCGGTACGATTGGGTCAAATAGGCCCTTGTGGAATAAATATTCAGCCGCTTGTGAGCCCTCAGGTACTGTCATATTCAATGTTTGTTCAATTACTCTTTTACCCGCAAATGCAATGTAGGCATTGGGTTCAGCAATAATGATATCACCCAACATACCAAAACTGGCTGTCACCCCACCAGTAGTCGGAGATGTAAGGATTGATACATAGAATAACTTTTTATTTGATTGATAATCATATAAAGCAGAAGCTATTTTAGCCATTTGCATCAAGCTCAAACTTCCTTCTTGGATGCGTGCTCCTCCGGAAGCACACACTAAAATTAGAGGTAAAAATTGATTGGTAGCATATTCGATCAAACGGGTGATTTTCTCGCCAACTACGGATCCCATACTACCCCCCATAAACTCAAAATCCATAACCCCAATTGCTATGGGAATACGGTTTAGTTGACCGGTGCCTGTTTGAACAGCCTCAGTTAATCCTGTCTTTCTTTGATAAGAATCAATACGATCTTTGTAAGATTCCTCTTCTAACTGAAATTCAATGGGATCCACAGAGACCATCTCTTCATCCATAGGAGCCCAAGTACCTGGATCAATCGAAAGTTCTATTCTATCTGAACTACTCATTTTCAAATAATGTCCACAGTGTTCGCAAATATTCATTTTTGATTTCAAAAATTTATTATAATTTAATCCATAACAATTTTCGCATTGAACCCACAAATGCCTATATTTTTGAGTCAAATCTAGATCATTAGAGTTTTCCGTTTCCGTTTCTGTTATAGTTAAATCACGACCATCCGGACGCCTTTTTATACTTGAACTTTGGTTTTCACTACTATTTCTGCTTTCATGAAAAATGTAACTATAAAAGTAATTGTCATTGTAATTGACAATACCACTTAAAATGTAACTATCAATACAAATTTGAGAACGAAAATAACTGTCAATACAACTATTAATGTGGTTATTCCAACTATATTTAGTATCATATATGTAAGGATCATAGTGGGGATCGTCATTATTAAATACACTATTCATATAACTAAAATTCCGAGAATTCGAAAAAGGACTTTCTAGTTCACTTAGAAAAGAATGATCATTGTCAATCTCAAAAATCTTATTTTCAATATCAAAATATATGAAATAACTGTCCCGATTATTATCCCTAACTAAAAAAGTATCATCAGGTATGAAATTATGAATGTCTCTAACGCCGACTAAATGATCAACATTACTGTAACTAGAATTGTCACTATCGCTCCCACTAAGAGTGTTTTTATCTATATGATTTCGAGTCGGGTCTTGACTTCCACCGGTATTTTCAATAGGATTAAGGTTATCCATTGATTTACTTAGCCCCCCCCGTATTCTAACGCCTTTTTGTACAACATCGAGTTGAACCACCCCTTTTCCATAAAGCCTTTTTGCCCATATTTACATGAAAAATACAATAGATGAATAGTCATTCGATAAAAAATAATTTGAATATTTC